GGCATGGTTTTTGGGTCTGATCATAGAAAAGATTCTCTTCAAGCGAACCAGCCTATCCTCTGTATGGGGCTTACGCGGTGGTTGGAACAAAGACACATTTTTTTTTGAATTCCAATGTGGCAGATACCATATATCTGCATGGCCTAATCACTAGTTCAAGTCACACACTCCCATAATCCATTTTCTCTTCGGAGAATTAACTTCAACTATTCGTGTCAAATAAATAACACAATATTGTGATTTTGGAGTTGAAGGAAAATATCCAAACCATGTCTTATTCTTTTCAATAATCCATACTTGTAGCAATGAAATACTCCAAAATTGAGAACTGAGTGATTACAAATATCTATGATCTTTTCTATAAAGTCTATAAAGGACCAGAAATCCCTTGCTTACGTATCATTGGGAAGTGCATTAACATAAATACGGCAGTAAGAAGGGGTAATACAAAAGTATGTAAACTATAAAAACGAGTCAAAGTGGATTGTCCCACACTAGCACTTCCGCGTAATAATTCTACCAAAGGTGATCCTATTACAGGAATAGCGTCAGGTACGCCTGTTACAATTTTGACTGCCCAATAACCAACTTGGTCCCAAGGTAAGGAATAACCAGTTACACCAAAAGATGCGGTCAATACACCCAGAACCACACCTGTAACCCAAGTCAATTCGCGAGGTTTTTTAAATCCACCGGTGAGATACACCCGAAATACGTGCAGGATCATCATTAGGACCATCATACTTGCCGACCAGCGATGAACTGATCGGATTAACCAACCAAAGTTAGCTTCAGTCATTATATACTGAACAGAAGCAAAAGCCTCAGTAACGGTCGGGCGATAGTAAAACGTCATAGCAAATCCCGTAGCTACTTGGACTAAAAAACAAGTAAGGGTAATTCCTCCTAGACAATAAAAAATGTTAACATGAGGAGGAACGTATTTACTAGTTATATCATCTGCAATCGCCTGAATCTCGAGACGTTCTTCGAACCAATCATAGACTTTATTGAGATAGGTAACCCAAGAGGACTCCCCCTCTGAGAACCGTATATGAGAATTTCATCTCATACAGCTCAAACATAAACACCTCAATACTGGTTGAAACGGATATAGAATAAATAGAAGGTTTGAAACTTCTTACTAGTTCTATTAAATCTTATCTCTTCTCTGAAGATATGAAAAAAAACCGAAAGCTTTGTGGTGATAATGCCAAAATATCAAGTCGGCTCATTCGTCTTTATATTGCTTTATATAGATCGTTACAGGCCTCTTGAATCTTCTATTTCCCTATTTTGTTTTCTTTCGTTGATTTATTCTTTTTTTTTGTTTTTAATTTAATTAATATGTCTTTTATTTATTTATTTTTTATAGGAATTCTCTTGTTAAGACCCTATGAATCGATTGAAACCTCAGATTCATACTATAACCACGATGATTCAATAAAACCTTAAAGCTAAGTCCAATGATTCTCTGAGTAAAAACCATTGTATCATCACTTATTCAATGAATATTAATTAAATTAATAGTTCGGCTTAAACTAAGCAAAGCATAAAGAGGCGTTTGAAAGAAGAAAAATATTTCAATTTATACTTATTATACTTAATTCTTTGCGTTTTTTTTAGTCCGGCCGCGGGGTCTGAATATTAAGTATGAATCATAGTTTTAATATTTCGTGCTCGATTTCATATATTCCGTGTTTCAGATAATAGACTAAATATCCGACGCGATAAAACACATCTCTATGAAGATGGCAGACCCATTCTCTGTACTATCAATAGGATCAATTATAACAAGTCACACACTCATATTCCGAACTACAGAAACAAAGAAATTCCGCGGTCGAACTACCAAAATCAAAATAAATATATAAATATGGGCTAGAAATCCGAGCCCCCTAAAGGATTCACTTTGTATTGAAAAGCTAAGACTTCACAGTTCTTGTGATCTTCTAATTCATTGAAATTCCGTCCAGTAAAACGGAAGAATTATAAATCTCCAAAATAATAGATAGGAATATCGCAAATAGAGCCATTGCGACACCCATCAAAGGAGTGGTTCCCCATCCAGGAGCTACTTTACCATATTCCGAATTCAATGGTTTCAATAAACCCCCTACATTTGTTGATCTTGGACCAGATCTGGAATTACTCTCAACGGTTTGTGTAGCCATAAATCCTATTGTTTTAATTAAGATCTGTTGACTTTGTATACTATTCCGTTGTAAATAAACGATCTTATCATAGATCCATTGTGGTCTTGAAATTATATAATAATGGAAACAGCAACCCTAGTCGCCATCTCTATATCTGGTTTACTTGTAAGTTTTACTGGGTATGCCTTATATACCGCTTTTGGGCAACCCTCTCAACAACTAAGAGATCCATTCGAGGAACACGGGGACTAGTTCTAGTTAAAGTACTAAGCCTCCCAATATCGGGAGGCTTAGTACTTCAATTGAGAAAATGCAAAATCATTTATTTTATTTCACCTTTTTCGTTGGAACTTTAGGGGGTTCTCGAAAAAAGATAGCGAAAAAAATGATCCCTAGAGTCGAGACTAAAAGGAATGTATAAACCAATGCTTCCATAGATTCGATCGTGGTTTACAATTATAGCTTCCATACCTGTTTATTTTGGATCATCTCCTACCTAAAGAAAGAGCAAAAGTCAAAGAAAAAAAAGTCGATTCGAAAGATGCGATAACAATGTTATATTATATCAGACTACTTGTCTTTTTGTAGTTGGATCTCCAAGTTTTTGGAATGCGCCAAATTCTACTTGAGCATCCAAATCTGGGTCAATACCAGCAAAAACATCTCTGAATAAGGTTCGAGCACCATGCCAAATGTGTCCGAAGAAAAAGAGCAAAGCAAACGAAGCATGTCCAAAAGTAAACCAACCCCTCGGACTGCTACGAAACACACCATCAGATTTCAAAGTAGCACGATCTAATTCAAAAATTTCACCCAATTGAGCGCGTCTAGCATATTTTTTAACAGTAGCAGGATCACTATAACTAACTCCGTTAAGTTCGCCGCCGTAGAACTCAACAGTTACACCTACTTGTTCAACACTATACTTTGATTCTGCCCTTCTAAAAGGAACATCAGCTCTAACAATTCCGTCTCCATCTACCAAAACAACTGGAAATGTTTCGAAAAAGGTAGGCATACGACGTACAAAAAGTTCACGCCCTTCTTTATCTCTAAAGATGGGGTGTCCTAACCATCCAACAGCTATTCCATCCCCGTTGTCCATTGAGCCCGCTCTGAATAACCCCCCCTTTGCCGGATTATTCCCAATGTAATCATAAAAAGCAAGTTTTTCCGGAATTTTAGACCAAGCTTCTGAGAAACTTTGATTTTCAGCGAGTCCAGCACTAACTCTTCTATATATTTCTTGCTGGAAGTATCCCTGATCCCATTGATAACGAGTGGGACCAAATAATTCGATGGGGGTAGTTGCTGAACCATACCACATAGTTCCAGCAACTACAAAAGCAGCAAAAAAGACAGCAGCGATACTACTGGAAAGGACGGTTTCAATATTGCCCATACGTAATCCTTTGTATAGACGTTGAGGCGGACGAACACTAAGATGAAATAGGCCCGCTAATATGCCCAATGTACCCGCTGCAATATGATGAGAGGCTATTCCGCCCGAAACAAACGGATCAAAACCTTCCACACCCCACGCTGGATTTACAGATTGTACTTTTCCAGTTAGTCCATAAGGATCGGACACCCATATTCCAGGGCCATACAAACCTGTTACATGAAATACGCCAAAACCAAAACAAGCCACCCCTGAAAGAAATAAATGAATTCCAAAAATCTTGGGCAAATCCAAAGACGGTTTTCCTGTACGTTCATCAGTAAATATTGCTAGATCCCAATACACCCAATGCCAAATAGCTGCTAAGAAGCACAAGCCAGAAAACACAATATGCGCTCCGGCCACACCTTCGTAACTCCAAATGCCTGAATTCGTTACAGCCCCCCCTGTGATACTCCAACCACCCCATGAATTAGTTATTCCTAAACGAGTCATGAAGGGTATAACGAACATACCTTGTCTCCACATTGGATCAAGAACGGGATCAGAAGGATCAAAAACGGCTAATTCATATAGAGCCATTGAACCGGCCCAACCAGCAACCAGAGCTGTATGCATTATATGGACAGCAATCAACCGACCGGGATCATTCAATACAACGGTATGAACACGATACCAAGGCAAACCCATGGAAATACCCCTTTTTATCAAAGAAAGATAAAGACTATGTAACTTTATTGCATTTTTAAAACGATACTATGGACCTCCCCCCTTCAGTGGATTCTCTCCGAGCAGGAGATAATATTTGTTCTCTTCTGCTGGCAATAATCAAACAATTCTGTTCGTAGGAACAAAGAGAAGCAGATCTATTCTATACCCGATAAGCCCCAATACGCAATGGTGGGTTGAGCCCATTTTCTATGAGTGAATCCATCCATACTTAGTCATCATTCGAAAGACCTATTTGGAATAATTTTAGTTACTTTATTAATTCTGTCTTCCTTTCTGACCATGGCTAAAATGAATAACGGCCAATTTTTATGAAGACAATTAAACCCATTATTACGTTTCCACATCAAAGTGAAATATAGTACTTCATTTTTTTTTAATGCCTATTGGTGTTCCAAAAGTACCTTTTCGAAGTCCTGGAGAGGAAGATGCATCTTGGGTTGACGTATAGTGCGGCTTGTCAGATATATTGGGTCATATGGGATTTCCCCGTTCTCTCCCTCGATTGAGATATCCCTTGTTTCACCCAATCAATTTATTTTAAAATTGGCGCGTGAGGTGCAATTAGATCCGTTTTGGGGGGATCCAGATTAATATTACCATCTCAATAAAACTTATTTATGGTTGGCTTGGTTGGACCAAGAAAATGAAGTATCCAGGCTCCGTTTAGAAAAAACCCAATTAGTAATAGATCGGCGTACTACTTGTATCATAAACGATTTTATTATTAAATTAGAAAGAGGAGTGATCTCAAAGTGTTAATTAATCGAATAGAATAATATGCTGAATACCTCAAATATTTGACGGAAGAAAGGCATCAAATGAATTAAAAAAAGAAGTGGTATTGGGAGCATTTATCCTATATGTGCAAATCGAAATCGCGGAAATCTTTACCTGGAGTAGAGCATAAACCTAAAAAAATGGAAGGGACCCCTTCAGGAACAAGAAAATTACATCGTAATTTGGATTGGATCTCGATGAAACAATATATCAATGAGAAGTGTGTTTGATAAGTGTAATGAATTTCGTATTATAGGTTATAGGAAAACGAGCAAAAACTTATTTTATGGAAAAAAAAAGGGTTCCTTTGTTAAAAGTTAGATAGAACCTACTCTAAGCCAAAATAAAGGGGCTGGAATCTTATACATTGATCTTTTTTCCGCTATTTTTTGAACCGTATGCCTCAAAAGGTGCATGTACGGTTCCTAAGGGATAGTTTTTTATCCTAATCAACCGACTTTATCGAGAAAGATTGCTTTTTTTAGGCCAAGAGGTTGATAGTGAGATCTCAAATCAACTTATTGGTCTTATGGTATATCTCAGTATAGAGGATGATACCAAAGATCTCTATTTGTTTATAAATTCTCCCGGAGGATGGGTAATACCCGGAGTAGCTATTTACGATACTATGCAATTTGTAAGACCAGATGTACATACAATATGCATGGGATTGGCCGCTTCAATGGGATCCTTTATCCTGGTCGGAGGAGAAATTACCAAACGTCTAGCATTCCCTCACGCTTGGCGCCATTGAGTTTTTTATTTGAAAGAAAAAAATACTATGCCTTAGCAGGAATATTAAGTAATAATAGCATGGCACTTCAAATTTGATATGATAAAACTCTCTTTTTTTTTTACATTAAATTATGTATCGAAAGAGTAGTATGAGATAATAAGATATTCCGATTTTATCTTCGGGTAGTCCATTTAAGCGTCACAAACTTTTTTTTGTTTTCACACCGGAAGGGTTTTAACAATATTTATTTTTTATAGAACAGATTCATTTTTTGCCTTAGCTCAAAAAAACTTTGGGATTGCTGAATCACAGACGAAATAAATATATAAAGCAACGGAACCATCATAGTATTTTTTAACTCCCCCGAAAGGAAGGGTGGTAATTGGATCATTTACCGATCTGCGTCTGATAGATCCTAGATTTTCTCTTTATTGGCTGTAAGGTGAAAGTAAATTCCATTAGAGAGCCGTATGCACTGCACAAAAAATGCCCGTACGGTTCTTCAATTCTTTTTTTTTTTTTGCACCTCATCATCCTGCAAGATAGAGAAACCATTTATTTATCATCAGGGTAATGATTCACCAACCCGCAGCCTCTTTTTCTGAGGCACAAACGGGAGAATTTATCTTGGAAGCGGAAGAACTACTGAAACTGCGCGAAACCATCACAAGGGTTTATGTACAAAGAACGGGCAAACCCTTATGGGTTGTATCCGAAGATCTGGAAAGAGATGTTTTTATGTCAGCAACAGAAGCCCAAGCTCATGGAATTGTTGATCTTGTAGCGGTTGAATGAAGGATTTCGCTGAAATCCCTACTATTGTTGTGTTGCGATTTTCTTTATATTCTTATCCGGGTTTAATATTTTAATATTCTATTTCTATTAAATAGATTAAAAAAAAAGCGATTCATAATCATCCGGTTAGGATCGATCTCAACCAGCCTATTATGTATACGATACAGCATGCCAACCATTAAGCAACTTATTAGAAACACACGACAGCCAATAAGAAATGTCACGAAATCCCCCGCTCTTCGGGGATGTCCTCAGCGCCGAGGAACATGTACTAGGGTGTATGTGCGACACGTTTAGATCATGAGCTAGGACTGGGACACAAAAAAAGACAAACTGTATGTTTCCAGTATCAGTGATCAATCAAGACCAGTGAATAGGATAGAAATAGAATATGAATAGGATAGGGTACAATGGAAGAATTCCACCCACTATCTACAAATCAAAAAGATCCATTATCTCCCTGTGTATTCAATTTATGGTTTCCATTGGTGCAAATCCAATCACCTGAATTTAAGATGAGAAGCAATTCCCCTTTGGTAAGAAATGGTTATCCATTAAGCGGGGGAAATATATAAGCAGAAAAATAATGTTCCCACTCTTGCAAAAACGGACTAACAGGGTCAGCTACCTAGCTAACTTTCATAATTAAATACCGTTACTGTATGGGTTAGATCTCATTGTGAAAGACCTATTACTAAATAATATAATTCATGGGTAGAGCCAAAGGATGTGAACTGTACAAGTTACCAAGAATATTGATTAAATGCAGGAAGGGGTTCCGGTGTATAGAAAGGACCTCACCGTTTAAGAAGTAACCATAGAAACGATGGAACCACTATTTCTTTATCCATTTAAATTTGATTTTTATGTTTACAATGAAAAATATATATAGTGGTCGGGGAGGTTATAGTAGCCAAAGCCATTGGAATTTTTATTTTATACATTGGAAGAATCTGTTTTGTTATTAATCGACCAGTAAAGGGGAAAATAATAACTAAAAGAACGGAAATCAATTAGTTATTCATCAAAGTTTCATTTATTCAATGACCAGAATTAGACGAGGATATGTAGCTCGTAAACGTCGAACAAAAATCCGTTTATTTGCATCAAGCTTTGGGGGGGCTCATTCAAGACTTACTCGAACTATTACTCAACAGAAAATAAGAGCTTTGGTTTCTGCTCATCGGGATAGGGATAGGCAAAAGAGGAATTTTCGTCGTTTGTGGATCACTCGGATAAATGCAGTAATTCGCGAAAATAAAGTATCCTATAGTTATAGTCGATTTATAAATGATCTGTACAAGAGTAAATTGCTTCTTAATCGTAAAATACTTGCACAAATAGCTATATTAAATAGGAATTGTCTTTATATGATTTCTAATGAGATCATAGAGGAAAAGGATTGTAAGGAATTTACCGAAAAACTTAACTGACATTCCCCGGAGAATGAACTCCGGGAAGATAGAGTATAAATTAGTATAAGAAAAAATTGATAAGATGATAAAGTCGTCAAAATGAGTTAACGCGCTCAAACAAAAAAACTTTGATTCTTCCCCGATTCTTTGATTCTTTTTTTTTTATTACAACACGAAAATTTAATTTAGATTTGATTATTTTTAGAACAAAATATCCATCTGGGTTTGAGTTCATAGCATATTGGAATTTTGATTTGATTGAAGAGTAAGCCTATTTATTTCTGGTTCTAAAACCAGTAGTTCTAGCGGTCGACTCGGTTCTTTCAAACTGTTTCTCGTTATTAAGAAAAGGTAACAAAGATAAAATGCGCGCTTGTTTTATAGCAATAGTAATTAATCGTTGTTGTTTCAAGGTCAATCTATTCACGCGTCTAGATAAAATTTTTCCTTGTTCACTAATAAACCGACTAATTAAACTCATATTTCTATAATCAATTCGATCCCCCGATTGGATCGGGGGCAAACGCCTACGAGAAGATCGTTTGGATTTAAGAAAGGGTCGCTTGGATTTATCCATGGTTTGTTTGTTCCTTATCCCTGAAAATCCTATTTCTGAGTTCTAATTCTTTTTTTTTTTAGATCCGACTGAAATAGAAGAAATACGGAAATAGAAATTTGGATTTACTTTAGTTATATTAAAATATATATTATATATATAATATGTCATTTTTGATGTTCCTTGGAAGAGTGACAAACAGACCTGCATTCGATCTATTTCTTTATCTCCCCATGAACCGTATGTTTGTAACAATAGGGACAGAATTTTTTCAATTCCAATCGACTCGGCGTATTGTGTCGATTCTTTTGGGAAATATATCTGGAAATGCCCGTTGATTCTTTATTAACCCCGTTTCGGACACAACTGGTACATTCCAAAATAACCGTTACTCGGACATCTTTACTCTTGGCCATGAACCCCCTTTGGTTTTTGATTCGCTCAACTCTTCCATTTTTTCAATCTGAAGCGAATAAGAAAGGAACAAAGAAAAAATAGAAGTTGCTAACTCTAAATCGAATTATGAAAGATTTCGTTGCAATCACTAGAGTAATAGTCAAAAAATAATAAATAATAAGGAATACAATTATTTCAAACTATATTTCTAATTGCAGTACAGTATCTTATTTAACTATTTTTTATGATACTGTTGACCTAGGAGCACATTTCCATCCCCGTTCTCACTCTATTAGAATATAAATTTAAGCCGGGATTTTCGCTGAGATTTAGTCTTTTTTTTTTTAATAGCAATTAATTAGTTAAAGCTATTTGATTTGATTGTATCTCTAATCCCCTTCCCGTATCAATAACTAAAATTAAAAAAAGGGGAATGTCAACGCATCGGGGAATAAACGATTGATCTCTATTAATAAACCTGCTAAAGATCCGAACCATAGAGTACTTAGTACTGGTGCCACGGAAAGATATGTTTTTAGATCTCGCATTGTAAATCCTCCTTCTTTTTGTTTTTAACGTCTCATATGGGTATAGATAAGTCTTTTATTATTTTATTATATGTTATACAATATGTTATATGACATGAGCCCCCCCAAAAAAAGAAGAAATGACAATAAAAATTATGTATATCAATGGAAGAAATAACACTATGGAAAAGAAGACAGGGATTCTCTACAATGAAACTGTAGACCAATTGAAAGGGATGTAGCGCAGCTTGGTAGCGCGTTTGTTTTGGGTACAAAATGTCACGGGTTCAAATCCTGTCATCCCTACCTATACTTTTACTTTAGTTCTCCTATGAGCAGTAAGGAGGAATAAATTGAGATCAATTAAATTGGACATACATAATCTTTCTTTCATTTTTAGTTTAGAAACGCTATATTATATATATACATGCAAGGTGTATTGGGGTTCAAAAAAATTCTGATAAGAAAGCGCTCTTAGTTCAGTTCGGTAGAACGCGGGTCTCCAAAA